TCTAGCAGGCCCCCTGCTAACCCAAGTGAGCATTCGAAAATCTGTCCTACATTCATTCTTGAAGGTACTCCTAATGGATTAAAAACCATATCAACAGGTCTTCCATCTTGAAAATAAGGCATATCTTGTCTAGACAAAATTTTTGAAATGATACCTTTATTTCCATGTCTTCCAGCCACTTTATCACCGACTTTTATTTTTCGTTTCTGTGAAATATATACACAAATTTTTTCTGGATTGTAACTATAAGCCCTCATTTTCCGGATCCATCTCACATCAATAACTCGACCTCTACCACCAATAGGTAGTTTTAGACAAGTTTCTTTTGAAGTGGATTCTTGAATACCAAGTATCGCTCGTAATAATCTATCTTCGGGGGCATAAGATAAATCTTTCGTCATCTGCGGCGTTAATTTACCTACTAAAATATCACCATCCTCTACCCAAGATCCCAGTATAACAATTCCATTTTTGTCTAAATTGCGAAGTAAATGGGCTTCAAAATGCGGTATTTCATTAGTAATCCTTTCAGGACCTCGGCTTGTCACATTAATCTGAATTTCATATTTCCGTATGTTAAAAGAAGTATAAATATCTTCATATACCAGGCGTTCGCTAATGAGTACTGCATCTTCAAAATTATAACCCTCCCATGGCATATAAGTTACTAATATGTTTTTACCCAAAGCGAGTTCGCCGCCAACTGTAGCAGCACCGTCGGCTAAAATTTGTCCCTTTTTAATGCATTTATCCTGCCAAACTTGTGGCTTTTGATGCATACAAGTATTTTTGTTGGAACGTTGATACATAACTAATGGAATACTTAAAGACTCTCCGTTGCCCGATAAATGGATTTGATTGGTTTCAATGATCTTTCCGCCGCGTTCGGCGATAGCAGTAACCCCTGAATCTAAAGCTGCTTGGCGTTCCAATCCAGTTCCAACAATGCACTTCTCGGACCGAGAAAGTGGGACTGCTTGACGTTGCATATTCGAACTCATTAAAGACCGATTTGCATCATTATGCTCGATAAAAGGAATGAGAGAAGCTCCAATAGAAAAAGATTGGGAGGGAAAAAGACTTCGAAGCTGAACCTGTTCCCATGCAATAGTAATGAATTCTTGACGGTATCGAGCTGGAACAACCTGTTCTTCCTGAATACCCTGATTCAATGCCAAAGAATTGCCTGTCGCTACAATATAGTATTCATCTATACTTGGTGATAAATAAAGCAGCCGTATTTTTGATCTCTCAGAAATATCATAAAATGGGTTTTCTAGAGACCCCCAATAACCCATCCTCGCATAAATTGCTAAAGATCCAATCAGTCCAACATGGATTCCTTCAGACGTGTCAATTGGACAAATACGTCCGTAGTGACTAGGATGTATATCTCGTATTTGAAATCTAGCAGTTCGTCCTGTCAATCCTCCAGGTCCCAAATAACTCGATTTTCTCCCATGAACTATTTGTGTCAATGGATTCGTTCGATCCAAAACTTGAGATAATGGGTGTAAGCCGAAAAATGATTCATAAGTGCTTGTGAATGAGGTTGAAGTTACCAAATTCTGGGGGGCCGGTATCCATTTATGCTGCCTAATGGATCTACATATAGTCCCTCGAACCACATTTTCTAAACGAACCAGGGCCAATCCGAATTGATCTTGTAAAAGATTCGCTACAGAACGAATACGTTTATTTTTCAAATGATTCATATCGTCAAGTGTACCCATTCCAAATTTAATTCCAATCAAATGATCCGCAGCTGCTAATATATCTCGCGGTAATAAAAATAGATAGTTATTAGGTATATGAAGGTTCAGTCTACGATTCATATTTCGTCGACCAATTCTTCCCAATTCACATTTTTGTTGAAAGAATTTTTTTTGTAATTCCTTACATAAGGATTCAGAAAATGCCGGATCCCTACCGATACAAGCAAATTTTTGATAAAATTCCAAAATGGAATTTTCTTTGGACACAATTATTTTTTTTTCCTTATCATTTAGGAAAGACAAGAAAATTTCAGGGTAGCAAACATTCTCTAGAATTCCTCTTAGATGTGAACCCATAGCTGATGATAGAACTAGAATTGAAATTTTCTGTTTCCTACTCACACGAACCCATATCCTTTCTTTTTGATCAATCTCTAATTCTGATCTTCCTCCCCAATCTGATATTATGGTAGCGGTATAGACTGAAATCCCGTTATGGTCCAATTCTGACCGGTAATAAATACCGGGGCTTTGCAATATTTGATTGATCACAATTCTATAGATTCCATTGACTATAGAAGTTCCCAAGGAATTCATTATAGGAATTTTTCCAATCAAAATGGTTTGTTCTTGCATATTACTGGGTTTCCAAATGAATCCCGCGGATACATATAAATCAGAAGAATATGTGAGTGATTCATACACAGCATCTCGCTCTTTGATTGACGATTCTACTAATTTACACGTTTCCACAAATAATTGAAATTCGAATTCTTGATCTGTATCTTCAATTTTGGGAAACTTATAAAGTTCTTCCGTCAAGCCCAAATCCATGAACCTACAAAATCCTTCCAATTGTATCTGATTAAACCCAGGTATTGTAGACATTCCCTAATTTCCATCCCGGAGCATTTATTTTACCATTTTTAGAAAAAATCTCATTCGATTCTGGGTGATGATTCATCACCTCATATGAATCAATCTAGCAACGATATAATTTATATTCTTACAGAATCACATGAAATTTTACTCAACTCCCTAGAGGCTAGACATATGAATGAACGGAGAAAAAAAATAAAGTTAATTTTCGACTCCAATTGAAACTTGTATTGGAACTTGCAACAACAGATACAAATCATAAATGATAAAACCAATTCCTAGAAACAACAGAATTCTACCACTAGGATATCCAAAATACCATCAAAAAGGAGGTTTTTTTTATTTATATTTAATTGAGTTGAGTAAAGGGATGATGAAGAAAAAGAGGATTCACGATACAAGTACAATAAGAAAATAAAAGTGAATGAAGCCCCCTACCACTAATAGAGAAATAGTTCTATAATTTTGATCCTTTTGGCGGCATGGCCGAGTGGTTAAAGGCGGGGGACTGCAAATCCTTTTTCCCCAGTTCAAATCCGGGTGTCGCCTTATCAACAAAAGAATAAGAATATAAGAATCCCCTATTTTGTTGTGCTGATATAATTCGCTGAATGAATCAAAACTAGACTAGAATAGAAGCAGAAACAGTGGATTCTCTAAACTTTTTAAACCCTAAAAGACAAGATAAAGTAAAAGTAAAATAGAATAAGGTTCACCTCAATTCAAAGAAAGAATAAAGTTAAGTCTCAATGACTGTAAGATTTCCTTTTACTAATTTCGTTAGACTGGGTTTTGAATGAGATGGATTTTAATTAGATAGCATAGTTGGATGAAGAATGGAATTCTGGGTTGTGGATTGAGCGTAAGATCTTTTGTATCCAGACTTATACAACTTTGAGAATGATCAGGCATTCTTCAAAATAAATATAATTGGATGGATCATATTCTGATTGATCTTGATTCATTCTATTTATAGAATAGAATGAACATTATAGGATAGTCAGTTTGATTAATGATTCTTAGATAATGCTATTTTTAGTAAAAACACCCTTTTCCTTGAGATTTATTGAAAGACTGTATGTCTCACTGTATCTTTTTTTTGTGTTCTACTACAACTATCCCGCCGATTTGACTATCCAAAATTATATAAGAACTTGCTTTTTATAAGCGGATTTTTTTATATTTTCTTATCAATTAAAAAAAATTGTATGTTAGCCAAATAATCCTTATAATCCTTTTTGACTCTTTTCTACTTCTTCCACAATATTTTTAATATTAATTTTTAATATTATTTAATATTAAATTAATATTAAATAAAATATTCAAATAAAATATATAATGAATGGAAGATTATCTTCATATTTATAATAGAAATCGGAGACATATACATTCACATGGATATAGTCAGTTTCGCTTGGGCTGCTTTAATGGCAGTTTTTACATTTTCCCTTTCACTCGTCGTATGGGGGAGAAATGGACTCTAGAAGTAAAACTCAAAATTGAGTTGATAAATAAAAATTAATTTATGAATCGTTCCGCAAAACGTTATTTTAGAAATCCAATGGCATTTCGAAAAACGATATTTGGTTGAAATGCCATTGGATTATAGTGGACTCGTGTATGAAATATCAAATTTTAAATGTAGAAAACGTTTTTTTTATTTATGTATTTTATTCTTTATTCCTTTATCATATTCTAATAACATTTAACATTCATTAATCATTAATAAAAGAACGTATGGTATAAAGAAATCGTTTATATCTTTCTACCTACCATACCCATACTATTATTATGATCTCAGATCTCATAAAAGTGGAGATTATAGTCCACCCCACTCCTTTTTTAAAACGGGGCATTGTAATCCTTTTTTTTTCTTCAATCCTTGAAAAGAACTAAGAAGTAAACTTTCATTCCAATTGATTATTTTGTTGACTTACCGTTTTGACGTAAATTATAAGTAAAAAAGAAGTCGGAACTAGAATGAACAGTGCAGTAGCAATAAATGCGAGAATATTTACTTCCATAATCGAATCGTTTTATACTTCGCAATATAAAAATAACTCGGGATTTAATCCCTTAGAACTAATATTGAATAGAAAGAATCAGTATCATGAATTTCCAAGATTTGATAGCCTATTAATAAGTAATAAAGATCTTTTATCTATACCAAAACCATTTTTATTGTATTACTCCCGATCCAATAAATAATTCCTTATTTATTCTTTTCCATTTTTCCACAATTGTCTTCATTTTACAATCATCTGATGTGATCAAGTATCATTCAACCACCTTTCATTATTTGGTGGAAGGAATGATTTTGTATTTTTTTTTGATGAGAAAATAAAAAAAACAAAGAAGATCTCCGATGCCTTTTGTCCCTTTTCACAGAAAATTAAAGATTACTTG